ACCACTATCTCTATATCATTTCTCATAGAAAGTGCGTATACACTTAACAAAACGTCTTCTTCTTTGAACAATAAAGAGGGAAAGAAATAAAAAAAAGTCTAGTCTTTCTCAGTATCTATCTATAAAGACAGTAAGAGCTCATTCCATTGATTGAAATAGAAAATTTCGGAAGAATTTTAGGTTAGAAGAAATTTCCAATCATCGGAATCCCTTTCTTTTCGAAATACAAACACGGGAATCACTGAAATATCTCTTTGAGAGAAAGAGTATGATTCATATCATAGATAACTCCATTGGAGTCCAATGGGATTCGAAATTCAGAGATTTTGATTTTAAATAGTTCAAAACGCGTTGCAGAACGATCTATAAAACGATTGATACGGTTTGATTCCTCAACTCAATTAGTAGTACTTCTAGAGCCCACTTCTTCCCCACACTACGAGTGAAAGGGAAAATGTAAAGACTACCATTAAAGCAGCCCAAGCGAGACTTACTATATCCATGTGAATTATGTCCCCTATCTCTATAAATACGAAGGAATTTTTCCATTATTCCTCCCTAATAATAGTGGAATCCATGGCGCAGAGTCAAAAAGGGATTCTGACCGAACACTATCGAGAAACCAATCCAATAAATCGATTATGATTTCGAATCGGGAAAGATTAAACACAAGCAAAATACGTAGTAAGATCCGAAGGGAATGGGAAAATGTAGGAATAAGAATAATAAGGCCTATTCTTTTTTTGTTTTGTTGACCTTAGTAAGTAAAAACAGACAAGGGAGAAATCACGAAAAACCAGAAATCTCTATCTATTACAGACCTCTATTTCCCCATTTGATCCGGTACCCCCCTTCCCCATTATCGCTCTGAAAGAGGGGGCTTGTCTAGGGGTTGCCGCAAAGAAATTCTTTCTGTTTGCCCCTTTTTCTATAAAAGTCAATTATCAATCCAATCTAATATTGGTTGGATACCTGAGCACTCGGAGATTCTCGCGAGTCCGTCGTATATTGCACCTCCTTCCAAAACTCTTAATTGAATCAGATTTCCTATTCAGGCTCTACAATCTGATTCAAGATCCAGTCATTAGACACTCCCTTAGTAATAGAAGGGAATCGTGAAGTCTTGATAGACCCTCTACCAGTAGATTCGAATATTTCCTTGAATCCTAGATGCGAACGAGCATTCACACTCTTTTTTGTTTAGAAAACCCTCAGACCACATGCTTAGAATCAACAAAGCATTAACAGTCTGTTTCCTCTGCTTCTAACGGGGAAGAATTCTGCAAGTTCTATAAGCGGAACCGAAGAGAAGAAGAGATTTCGAGTTTTTTTGTTGATCAGGCGACACCCGGATTTGAACTGGGGAAAAAGGATTTGCAGTCCCCCGCCTTACCACTCGGCCATGCCGCCAAAATAATACAAAATAGATGAAAATTTTCCCAGATTGCTGAAGTTTTATTGTATTTGGATTTTGACTCCTGTTTTCCTTAATCCTTTTCCTAAAAGAAACACCCTTTTTGGATTTTATCCATCCCTTCGATTGATTGTATAGTATTGGAAAATCCACAATGCTAAAAACATTCTCTGGCTTTTCTATTGAGAAATCAAATGTGGATTTTCAGCCGACAAACTTGAACCATTAACTAGTGACTGCTTAGTTCGAATTAATGACGATTCTGGGATTTGAATCGCAAATTGTGTTTTCCTAATGACATAAGAAAATACAAATTGAGACAGAACTAATCAGTATTTATTTTTTCAATCAAAAAATCCTTCTCAATTTCAATTATAACAAAACATATCAGTATATGTAAACCCCAGAACATAAATTGTTACACAGATATCTATTATTTAGATATATTGTCTATAGGTAATTATCATAAAATTATCCTACTTCACTTCAATTTTGCATTAAATAGAAATTCTCTTTTGATAGAACACGACCCGGACTGTCCCGAATAGAACCAGCAATAAAAGAGAAGTCGGATATTATAGCTATCCGCATACGTGTTTAATAAGTGCAACCCTTCTTATACACTTCAAATCATATTCTATTCAAAAATCAGTAAAGTAGAAATATTTCTCTTCTCTGCGAATCGTTTTTTTTTGAATAACGAAATCTCTAACATAAAGACGGTTAAGTGCTAAAAAAATGGATCCTATGTTGTTTCTGATTTTTCTGTCTTTGTATTTATCTCCCAAATACCGAATCCTTTTATTTTTCTCAAATTCGAATTCGAATATGTAATATCATAATAATGGTATAATTGAAATCCTTTTTGTTTTGCTATTATATACAAAACCTTATGACTTTAACTTTAATAAGTCTAAGTGACAGAATTCTGTTTCTAGGACTGTTTTATCAATTCCTTTCCATTTTGATCTGTTGCAACTTCCAATTTAAGTAGAAAATTCTCTTTATTCCTCCGTTCAAACGTAGTTCATACATTTCATTCCAAATATGGAGTTGGATAAAATTTCATGTGATTCAGTAAACAGA